AATATAACATATTTATTATAATAAAAATAATGGTAGATTCGATCTAATATTCAATCTAATATTCAATATAATATTCAATATTCAATCTAATGCTGATAGAATATAATAATTAAGAATATAATAATTATATTTTCTTTCAATTTAAAAAATTATTTTAATTATTTAATTCTATTTAGTTTAGAGTTCTAAATAGAAATAATTAGAATGAAACTTTTTTTTAGACTAAAAAATTCGAATTATCTTCGAATTCGAAATAGAAATGAAATCCAGATCATTCATAATGGGAGACTCCTTTCATTTGTCTTTTGTTTTCATTCATAAAGGCGGAAGCTAAGACGAAAAAAGAATCGACCGTTCGAGTATTCCACCAAATTGCCTGAGAAAACTGAGAGTAAGAGTGGCATATATATGTTATGGAATACCCATCCATATTGAATTGCGAATACAGAAATGATAAAATATTTTCTGATTGGACCAAATAAAAATAAATATGGGTCTCCAATAGAGACGAAAGAAGATAAACAAACAAGAAAAGAAATAAAAAAAAGGGGAAAGGAGGGAGAAGGGGGGGCATCCTAATGAGATCCTAATCTCAAGACACAGGGGGGATATGGCGAAATTGGTAGACGCTACGGACTTAATTGGATTGAGCCTTGGTATGGAAACCTACTAAGTGATAACTTTCAAATTCAGAGAAACCCTGGAATGAAAAATGGGCAATCCTGAGCCAAATCCTATTATTTTACGAAAATAAACATAAACAAAAGTTCAGCAAGCGAGAATAATAATAATAATAAAAGGAAAGGATAGGTGCAGAGACTCAATGGAAGCTATTCTAACAAATGGGGTTGACTGTTGGTAAAGGAATCCTTATATCGAAATTCCAGAAAGGATGCAAGATATACCTATATAAAATATAAAAAAAAATAGGTATACTAACGAAAAACTATCTCAAAAAAGACGACCCGAACCCGTATTTTTTTATATGCAAAATCTATTTATATGAAAAAAAAAGAATTGTTGTGAATCGATTCCAAGTTGAAGAAAGAATCGAATAGAATATTCATTAATCAAATCATTCACTCCATAGTCTGATAAATCTTTTGAAAAACTGATTAATCGGACGAGAATAAAGATAGAGTCCCGTTCTACATGTCAATATCAATACCGACAACAATGAAATTTATAGTAAGAGGAAAATCCGTCGACTTTAAAAATCGTGAGGGTTCAAGTCCCTCTATCCCCAACCCCAAAAAGTCCGTTTGCTATCTATTTATTTTATCCTACCTTTTTTTTTTGTTAGGGGTTCAAAGTTCCTTCTGTTTCTCGTTCATCCTATTCTTTGCCATTTTACAAGCGTATCCTAGCAGAATTTTGTTCTCTTATCACATCACAAGTCTTGTGATATATTGTGATATATATATATGATATACGTACAAATCTCTTGAGCAAGGAATACCTATTTGAATGATTCATAATCCATATGATTACTCATATGGAAATTTACAAAGTCTTCCTTTTAAAGATCCAAGAAATTTCCGTTCGAGACTTTTCATTTAATACTTTTTCGTTTTTTTTTTGTTTTCATTTTAAATTGACATAGACCCAAGTCATCTAGTATTATGAGGATAATGCGTCGGTAATGGTCGGGATAGCTCAGTTGGTAGAGCAGAGGACTGAAAATCCTCGTGTCACCAGTTCAAATCTGGTTCCTGGCATATGATTCATTTGTATGAGTATCTACTCTACAAATTAATTGATATGGATCGACACATACTTATCTAGCTAAGTATCTGGGAGTAAACCCTCTTTTTATTTATTTTTTTTTTCTTTTTTAAATGAGCAAAGAGTATATTCTAATGTGTCTATTATAATGTAGTAAAAGAAAAAATTTGCTTATCTTTCCTCTTCTTTTTTATTTGTTCACACTGTGGCTCCTCACATTCAAAAAGAATGTTAATACTTCATACATATTTTATCATATTTTAATAAAAGATGTTTCTTTTATTAAAATATTAAATTGGTTGTAAATTGGTTGAAAGGCCCAACCAAAAGTCTGGTCTAGAGGAGTTCAAGGCTAGAAATAACCAAGACTCATCTCAGCTACAGTACAAATAAAATAGAATTCGATTCCCTTTCATTTATTTCTTTGTATTCTCTTTCATATTCCATTTCTTCATTCCCTTCTATGCGACTCTCTAGAGTTCATCTAAGTGATGTGCGCGATACAAAGTTCACGGTACAGAACCCTTGTTGTTCATTCTATTGTCTCGGCTCGTCCGAAATACAATAAAAAAGTCTCCTCAAAAATCGAGAATCTCAATGATGTCTTGTCTTTTATTTCTTTTTATTTATTAGCTAGCCTATCCATAAGAATACGAATGAAACCTCAATTCCTCTGTTTGAGCTAGAAGAGAATGTACAAATATTCCTTGAATATTCGAAGTTGTAATTTTGTTTCTTATCATTCAATGAGCGTCTTGTATTTCATAAAAATTGG